GTTGAGAGATTATCTAATCACATAGGGATTGAGAAGGGCCCTACCATCGGCAGCAGTGGAGAGTATTGGTCAATGGGGTTTTTACCTTGAACCAGCGCTTTGCGGGGGTGAATGTTTTTAAAACGCAGACGGCTATGGTAGCTGTAAAACCTATACGCGGGTTAAAATAATGATTGTACCTGAGGAGAACTCCGGGCCAACAACGTGCCAGCAGCTGCGGTAAGACGTTGACGGAGAAGCGTTATCCGTCGTGATTGGGTGTAAAAACAGCTAGGCCGCTAAGTTATTCATTTTTTGAAAAGAACTTCTTTAAGGTTTATAGAATGATTAGCTTATGCTTGGGCTGGTCGGACGTTTGTAGAATCGTAAGTGGAGCGGTAAAATGCTTAGATAATTGCGGGATTTTCGAAATGTGGCAAGGCGACCTGCGACGACCAGCCGACGCTGAACTGTTAAAGTATAAGTATCGAAGAGGATTGGAGACCCTCGTAGTTTATACCCTGAATAATGAATGTCAATTTTTAAAGTTAGCTAACGCAAGAACATTCTGCCTGAAGAGTAAGGCCGCAAGGGCTAAATTTAAAGAGATTGGCGGGAGTTTAGATAAATGGTGGAATATGTGGTTTAATTCGATAATCCGCGGGAAACCTTACCAGTGTACGGCGCCAAATTGAGATAACTATGTGTCTGGTCTTATCGATATTTGTTTCGTTTAGGTACTGCATGGCTGTCATCAGTTCGTAATGTAGGTATATTTCGAACACAATCTTTGTTAACTACTAAGTGAGAATTTTTGCTGCGCGGTGTGAAACAAAGCAACCGCCAGTTTTACTTATTGTAGTTTTTTCATTTATTTTTAAGTGAATTGGGAGGAGAAGTCAAGTCATTATGGTCTTAATATGCTGGGCTACACACGTATTACAGGGCTAAAGACAATGAGTATTGCTTTGAAGCAGTTATATTCTAAAAATTAGCTCGGTTCGGATCGTTCTTTGAAATTGAGGAGCGTGAAGTAGGAATCATTAGTAATCGCAAATAAGATCGCTGCGATGAATCTTTATACACTTTGCACACACCGCCCATCATATTCGAAGAGTTGTCGCGGTTTGAAGGTTTGCGTTTGTTTCGGTACGTTTAGCCTACCGTAAACTAATTTACCTAAAAACGCGGTGGCGATTTGGATGAAGTTGAAACAAGGTAATGGTAGGGGAACCTGTTGTTGGAGTACTTAATTATTTTTTTTAATTATTTTTTTGTGTATTTTTGTAGTGTTCCTAAGCACTGAAGGGATACCTTTTTGTATGTTATAATTATGCGTTGATGATGCTAAAGCTTAGTTGAGTTCTAGAAACACGATTTCAAGCTTAAACAACTAAATCCAGTTAAGGGAAACATCCTACTAGCTGGCTAACATACTAACTGGATATTTGTGAGTAGTGGCGAACGAAATTAAATAAACCGAATATTACTGAATATTTCTATACACTTGATAGTTGTGGAACGACTGTACCGTAGTGGGTGAAAGTCCCTTAATGTGTTTTGGTGTTTAGTTTTTATCTTGACAACTTATGTATTTTAATATTACGCAACGTGATTTTTTATTTTGACTACGTTTCAGTTATTTTTTCACTTGGAGAGTTTTTTGCGCTTATTATTATTTTCTTTTCTTTTCTTTTCTTTCGCCTATTACTACTAAACCGACTGTTTAAATTTAACCTTACGACCGCAGCAGATTTTTCTTTAAGTAATACCTTACCAATACCGCACGATACAAACGTTACAGAGTATACCCTATTAAGTGCGCTATACTCAGTTCGTATTTTTACACCTAGGAGTATAGTTTAGTGGTAAAACTTCGGTCTTCAAAACCGACATCGGGAGTTCGATCCTCTCTACTCTTGTTGATCTTACCAACACAACCGACTAGTAAGTATAAAAAAGTTCACCAAATGCGCAATTTACGAAAACAACTAAGTAACTCCCGTTCCTCTTTTTGGACGAAAGTCTCACACTGAACTATAAAGCCACTGAAGTTTAAATATTACCAACTAAGCTTAGTACTTAACCGTTCTGCGTGATTACCTAAATCAGTCAACTGAGTTGTGACTACTTCCAGCCCTAAATACTGTAGATTTACTAAATACTTATGGACGTACGTACCTTACATATTCTCTTATCAAAGCACTGTATGTCTTTTGTGGTCACCGCAAGCATTGTATCTTTTTAGACCCCAAACTACCACTAAACCTGAAATCCTTAATGCTTGGTTACGTAACCGAGCTGCGCTGCTATCTAAAAGTAAATGTAGGTTTACTTTATCTTTATTTTCTGAAACAAATAACTCCTCAACAAATATACACGCTACCCAGTTAGCGGTTCTTAAATTACTAGATACGGTTAACCTCTTTAGGGTTACCCACTACGTCCTTAAAAATTTAGTTCTAAGCCCACTATCAATAACACAAAGATTTAAAAAACAAATGCGTTTACGTTATTTACAGTTTTTGCGGCGGGGGAGTTACCTTCGTCTTAGCTTCTTAACCGCTACTCGAAATAGCCACAAACGTCACAATAAATACAATAAAAAAAAACAGCCCAGCGATTATAATATTCTTAAGTTTTTTAACCGTAAGGGTATGTATAGGCTCCGTCCTACCTATGTTCTTAATCTAGCCTATAGCAATACTGTTTGGTGATACCGAACAATAACACTCGGTCTTCGAACCCCCTACCGTTTAGGAGTACACACTAACATGATTAAGTACCTTTACCGCACCCGACCTTCAGCAACACCCATAAAGGTAAATCCTATTTTTTTTTTATTTTTTCGTTCTTTACCTTCTCGACTACGCTATCAAAGTACCCACCGCTGTACCCAACTAACGTTAACCCTAAAACTCCTTATTTGGCAAAAAAAAATTACCACTAATTCCATAAAAACGATACGTTGCGCTGGTTTTGAAAAAACTCAAACTAATCTATCGGTGCAGCCTAAGTACGCACGCTTATTAATTCGAACGTTGTCACGCGGTTCGCTTCTCCCATCACCCTACATCGCTCATTATAAACGTAACTGGTTTACCTTACACGATAACTTCATTAAAGCATCGCGGCGGTTGTTGCGTTTCTGCCTACCCTGACGCTCAGGATTATCTTTTTTAAATCAACGCCGGCGTTGACTTTGAATTAACCATCTTCGCTGACGAGGCCGATCACTCTTTACGCATTACACTACAGTACGCGCTACGAACCCCCCTACTATACGAAAAGTAAGGCGTCGTTTTTTTTTACGAGGGGGGTTTATTTCGCCAAATGCTACATACGGTAGGTTATCATTTTCCGGATTACAACAATCTGATAATTTACTTACTAACCTAACCCTGCAGACTAGAAACTTGAACGGAGCTCCGACCAGTTTGAGGGATACTACCCATAACCCTATAAAACTAAAAACACTAAACGCAAACCTTCGTTTATTTTACGTAACTACTATCCGAACAAAACCCCAAACAGTAATAAATAATTTTACAACTTACCCTAACAACTATGCAAGTATAAAAAACTTAACCTTACGGTACTGACGTTTGTTAATTTCAGGTGAACTGACAAACGATAAACCGCGCCGTCAATTTATACCAATACGTGGGACTTATGTTTCGACCTACTTCTCTGCTTATATTAATCGATTTTTTGAGTATTTTTTGGGGACACGGGTGGGCACAATCGTTAATTTTGAAATATTGGCACGAGTCTCATCTTTAGATTTTTTTCTTTTAGAATCGATAAAATCGAGACTACATGCAATGAATAGCGCATTCTCGACTATTTTTTTTATAAATGAGTTTATAGATTTACTGTACATGGCTCTTAAATTACGTAACTTTAGCCACTTAATTTCGTATATTAACCGCCTACTCAAGTCATTAGTTATTTGAGATCATAAACGATTTCTTGTTTTTTTCTTCAGTGCCTTTAGGGAACAATTTTTACCATTCTTTCCGTCTTTGGGAATTACCGGTCTTCAAATAATTATTCGCGGAAAGGTTGGCGTGGGCGGAAACTCTAGAAAAAGATCTATGGCCTTAAGGCTTGGCGTAACTAGTCGTACCCATACTTTTATAAATACTCATACCTTAAATACTTGACTTAATACCACTACCGGTGCGTTAGGTTTACGAATTTTTCTTTACGGGACTAACAACGTTTAGTTATTGTTTAGTTTTGTGAAACTTCATTACTAAAAAATGTGTTATTATGTTAAATTACTTTAACTGAAGCGAAATCTCAATATTTTCACAAAACGCTACTTACCTCACAACAGTAATAAACTGAGAAGATTTATCTTTCCTTTACTTAAGTGATTTGTTTTTCCCCATTCGTACTTTATTTCATGTTTTTTTTTCGTTTTTTTGGTCTACAAACGCCCTAAACTACTCTTCCTTACTCGGGGGTATTTTTTCTGCTCTACGTGAACCGTTATTTTTAATTAATGCTTTTTTTTTAGATAGTTTTATCTCCGTAACTGCTATTAGCGGATTAAATATGCATTTTTTCCTCACTTCGCATATGGACCTAGCTTTGATTATGCCTGAACTCGTTTTTTTTTTCAACTCTCTTAACTCTGACCTTTTACCATATGCGCATACGTTTGTATCGGTCCTTTACGATTCCTATTTATTTAACGTAGCGAATAGCTTTATTGTTGATTTTGTTTTATTTTTTTTTTGACTATTCTTAACCTTATTTTTTATTTTTCTGTTTTTTGGATCGCTTAGTATGGGTGGTATTGGCGCTATGTCTGGTTTGAATTTCTTTTTAACTAAGTTTTATTTATTCGCAAATCACTTTTCGTACGAGAACCGTTTACAACTTGACTGGGTGCTTTTTTTTCTTCTTTTTGGTATTGTACTGTGGGTACCGTTATTAATGACATACGATGATACTAACGTTGAATTTATTGAACTACTCCACTCATTTATTTGTTTATTTTTTATTTTTATTATTGTTTACTTACTTTACCGCTACTCGATTCACTACTTTGCTTTTTTAGAAAATACGGTAAGTGATGGATTTTCGACTGCTTACTTACTTAAACAGTTTGTGAGAGATGTTTCGAATACCTTTGCGTTATTTTTACGTTTCTTCTTGTTACTATTTAGGTTAAATATTTATGATGGGTTAGATGACTTTCTTGACTCTTATTATATTTTCTTTATTGACTTTGATGAGGATAGTTACTTTGATGAACTTTTTGTTTCATTTGATTTCCTTTTTTACTTTGCAGATAACCGCGAAGATGTGATTTTTTATAAACCTACTGAATTTGAGTGATGAGGTGACATATTTACTAAGTTTTTTATTTTATTTGGGAAATTCTTCTTTTTCTGGGCACTTATACTAGAAGAAATATTTCGAGTAACTCTAGCACTTTATATATCATACTTAATTGTTTTTGAAGTACATGCCGTTAACGTTTCTTTCAACGAGGATCACTTTATCCGTACAAAGAAAACTAACTAGCGCTATACTTAGTGTTTAGTTATTGTTGTTGGTTACCGCATCTCTTGATTTAAATTTTTTTTACCTTATAGTTATCTTTCTTCTCGTGTTAATTTTTCTAACTAAGTCGACCTCATTAATTTTCTTATTAATCGTTATGGAAACTTCATGAATTACGTTGTACCTTAGTTCTCTTGTTTCGGCCTTTTTATTTGACTTTAGTCTTAACCTAAGTTTAGGTTTTTTCTTCCTTATGTTCTCAGCGGCGGAGATTACAGTAGGGTTGGCTTTATTTTTAACTACTTTAGGTATTTATGGTACCTTAATACATAAGTTGAGGCGGCCTATTGTAACTAAACGAGCTGCAGCTTAAGGTGTTTTCATGTTTTCACTTGAGGTTCTTATTTACAATCTTACCTTTCCCCTATCGTCCCGCTTCAATTGATTTTTTATTAAATGAGGTGGGCTACATGTTATGCGTCAAGTTTGACGATCACGTTACTTACTATTTAATTGAGCTTACAGTACAAACCATAAGCGTATATCGATAAATTACTTTTGATTTGTTCTTTTTGCTGGGGTAGTTGGTATGGTACTAGCTACTATCATTAGGTTAGAAATGGCGTACCCTGGTGTGGGTATTTTAGCTGGAGATAATGCCCAGTACTTATCTATAGTAACCGCACACGGAGTTATTATGGTTTTTTTTATGGCTATGCCTATGCTTTTTGGCTTTTTTGGTAATTTTCTTTTACCGACACAGATGGGTGTCCACGACGTTGCCTTTCCGCGAATGAATAGCGCAGCTTTTTGATTTTTACCGGCAAGTTTACTTGCCCTTTGTCAGTTAGTCTGTATTGATAGACGTTACCAACGTATGAACTGTTTTAATATCCGCGAGTTACAAGGATTACTACGAAACCGCTTTTTTGAGGAGATAGCTCCTTCTTACCTATCAACTAACCCAGCTAATACATCACGTTCGTTGAAAACTGTGCGAGCCTTTACATCGACACACGCAGAAAATTTTGAATACTCAACTCTAGGATCAAATAGCTTAGTTGATTCTCTCTGAAACCCAACACCCTTATCGATCTCGGGCCGAGATATGACACTCACTAACTACCATATAACTACGCCTATAAAAACCGCACCGTCCCTATCTAACTCTATTTTACGCTTTGGTTTCTTTACGGGATGTAGAATTTTTACGTTTTTTTATGAGTTAATCGTAGCGGCCCTGTTTACAATAAGATCATTATTATTTATTTTCATGCCTTCTACTTTTGTTACGTCCGTTTCTTCATTTTTTTCTCTGGTTTGGTTACGGTTAATTACGACCACAGTCCAAGGCTTACCGATTTTCTTCTTTCGCAGACCGTTAGGATTTGTGCGATCAGATCGTTCTATAAAGACTGAATCAATTTACGAAACGATTACATCAGCTACCCATCGTCAGGGTCCACTATCAGAACTCGTTACTGGTTTAGGTTTGTTTGCAACCCCGGAAATAAGTGCACGGTCGTTAGCGTTTGATAATCCTGAAATATTATACAAAATAAAAACAGGTAACTACTTACCTGATGAATTAACGCGCGCTAACTTTACAACCCTCATTACATCCTTAAACTTTAAATCTATTAACGGATATAAGGCAGATTGGTTTATGTCCGAAAATACCCATAACTTAATTAAGTCTATAAGTGCACCTGGTAACTTATTTAACTTTTTTGAGTTTACTAAACACAACGGTGTACGTACTGCAGACTCTAGCGTAACTCTTAATTCCTCGACGCTAATCGAACACTTGACGACACTAAATCTAAATTCATTATTTTTTGCACAAGCTAAACAAGCCCGTGTCCTGAATAACTGAAGATCGTTAAAGTTATCCCGTGAGGGTTGACGTTGTAGATTACTATCCGCGCGACACCAACGATCCTTGTTTCGGCGTTACGTTAACGAAAACGAACTAATTTGAGTTGTTGAACGAAACGCTAAGGACTTATTACCCGGCTGAGCTATGATTACGCCCTTTTCTTCTCGTACACGCTATACACTTATCGGTAAAACCGATATAGGTATTGCGATCGTTACGGTTACACTTATCGCTTCGATGATATCGTCAGCAAACTTTTTAATGACGTACCGCTACCTATCAACCCTAAATAATCGTAAAATGCGTGATGCCCGTTCCTTTTTTACAGAATCTGTAATTGTGGCATCTTGGATGATGATCGCTGCTAACCCTATGTTAATTTTGGGTTTGCTTATGTTACTATCTGATCGTCATTGAAAAACCTCCTTTTTTGATTATTCTGGTGGCGGGGATACTATTTTATTTCAGCACATGTTTTGGTTTTTTGGCCACCCGGAGGTATATATTATTATTCTACCTTGTTTTGGCTTTACTAATACGTTGATTTCGTTTTACTTACGTAAACGTATTTCTGCTCGAGCTAGTTTACTATACTCATTATATACTATTGCTTTCTTGGGATTTTTTGTCTGAGGACACCATATGTATATGGTTGGACTAGCCCACACTACTCGAATGCTTTATAGTACACTTACGGTTATGATTTCAGTCCCGGCCGCTACTAAAATTATGCACTGATTGGTGACCTTTGTTAACAGCGCTATCCACTTTGAATTACCTTTTATTTTATCGTTATTTTTTATTTTTTATTTCGTCTCCGGCGGTATTAGTGGTATGGCTGTTGCCCATACGGGTATGAGTATCTTGTTTCATGATACATTTTATGTGATTGGCCACTTTCACGTAATGCTTGCTGGTTCTTTAATGTTTGCGGGTTTTGCGGCGTTTTATTTTTACCTTCCATCCCTTTTTGGTGTTAGGTATAGCCGTATTTTTGCTTATTTACATATTTTTTATTACTCAGTTGGTCAGCTATTTACGGTAATTCCGATGATATGGCTTGGGTATTTAGGAATGCCTCGGCGTGTTTTAGATTATCCTGCAGCGCTTGGTGGTTGACATAGTTTAGTTAGCTCGGCGCATATGATCACAGTCTCTGGTATATTAGCTTTCGTTATTATGCTTTTTGATAGTCTTCGGAAACAAAAAGCCTATACAATAAAAACTTTTGGTGTTGGGCGGTACAATACACGTTTAAATTTTTTTTTATACCAAATAGCGCGTAATAATTACTGATTATCGAAACATTTTGCGTTGATGCCGATACGCATGGTTCAGCATTCTAAGAATACAACAAACGTACACAACCTGGAATACTTAGAGTCTTCTGCTTTCTACTACTCTTTTAAGCCACGCGATTATGGAAAAAACTGACTTTACCTGTAATCCCTTATCTATAGCCTGTACTTTTTATTACGGGTTCAGTGTTTCGGTGTTTAATGACTTTATTTTATTACAGTTTTTTTTCATTTTATTGTTGGTTTTTTTTTTATTTCTTTGGGACTCGTTTTTTTTAATAATAAATGCGGTTTGTTTTTTGTCGATCGTTGCTCTTTTTGCATGATTGATTGACTCAGATATTTATATTAACTTTCTCGTTATTATTGACTTAGGGGTTTTTTTTATACTACTAGGTTTTTTACTAAACTTTATTTCTTTATTTCGCGAGACGCGGGGTAGCTCTAACCCCCTTCTTAGTTTTTTGGTCTTTGGGTTACTGGTTGGGGCCTTTTCGTGCTTTAGCGATGCGGAGGTCGGAACTGCTGAATTACCCCTCTTGGTTACTTATTATGACTGGTTTAGTATTTTTAATTTTTATTACTTTACGGATTTACAACTACTGTCAGACATTTATTATGTCCTTGCCGGTCTAGAATTTTTACTTATGAATTTTTACTTATATTCAGTTATTTTAGTTATATATTGTTTACGTCGATCGCCTCAAGAACGTAGTGATTTTTTTCTAACCACCTTTAAAGATAATGTTACAGTTAGGGGTAATTTTATGAGAACACAAGATATACAGTCGCAAATTTTATCGCGAGCTACTGTACGTGTTTGACAAAAAAAAAACTAATAGTGAAATGATCCAACGCCTTACTTGATTAAAAGTAGCTGATAGTTCCCAGGCGCAGTGACTAAAAACATTTCATCTATATGGAGGCTTTTCGCGCTCCGTATCTACGGTCGGTAATTTGATCCGAGGCTCAGTTCGCGTAATTCAAGCTATTCCGGATCCTTATAAGGGTTTTACGGTACGTCGAATAAATAAAGGACGTATTTTAACCGGTATTATAATAAGACAAGTTTATAAAGCACAACTTAAATCGAGTATCACTGTACAGGCAAAAACTAACGGCGTTGTAGTACTTAAGGACGACCGGTCCATCCTTATTAAACACATAGTTGGTCCTTGCTTCTCGCTGTTACGGAAACGAAAGTTTATTGCGTTGTTCAAAACTTTTATTTAGTCGACGAGTAGTCCCACTTAAACTTTTATGTGTTTTTATGTTCTCTTTCGACGCAAGTAACGTATTAGTACCTAGTACATACGATTTTAGCTTTTATCCGCAGTTGGTTGACGCTTTATTTACTTCGGGGGTAAGTATTAAAGCTTCGATTCTGGATTATGCTGACTTGTTTCCAGAAAAAGAGTTCAGCATTTTACATACATCTACTCCTAATATCAAGATGTATTACCCAGAACCGTTTATCGCCTCACCGACTTTTATTAACGACGATATTTGATTTTTACACATTACAATTTACCAATACTGACTATGGTTTATTTTTATCTCTTTAATTGTTTTTTTTTTTCTTGGGTTTCTTATAACCCTACGCTGATGTAATATACGTCATAGGCCGGCACGTGAAACGCGTGGCGTTAGTCGTTCAAAATGTGGTGATTTAATTACAGCTACTGTGCCTGTTTCTTGAGCCGCTTCTATTATTATTCACGAATCAACGGATGCAATTGAATTTGCTGATGGATTCGGATCAACAGACGTAGCTATAGGTATCCGTGCTTACCAGTGGGGCTGGGAGTACTATTACCCTAAGGGTTTAAACCTTACAAACCAACTTAATGATACAAACTTCTTAGGAAACTCTTTATCCTCAACCTCGGCCCTTGTTGACGATTCTTTATCAACCTTTAAGGCCGCATCGATAAATTCAGATTACGCAATGTTTACTCTTTCGGCACATACAGCCGGCCTACTTTCACTAACATCTAGTAAAAACACCACAACCCTTGCCGACTATAACTTTGGCGGCAATAAACTAATTGCACGTTACGCAACTAATCTAATTGATACTAATATTTGTGCTGACGCGGACCAGGTATTTACGTCTGCGGCAGACGCAAATTTAGATTTGGAGACATTCTATACGAACTTTATTAATTACTCAGCTGTTGAGATTTTTACAGAAAAACCTAACTACGTTAATCACCAATTTAACTTTTTTTCCACAAAAGCAAGCTTCCTAAACGCATTAAATTTCTTAAACTGGCACGATTGGTGTTCTGTAGTACGGCAACTAGTGGTTACCCCCGGCACGACTTCCGTTACTCAAGCACTCAGACTCCCAATAAAAGAATCGTTAGGTTTAGCTTTGATTGCACATACTGACGTAACAGCTAGCACAAAACAATTTCTAGGAGCTTCCGCCTCGTGATTATTAACGAATACGTTGAGCTGAAACTCAGCACTAATAGCTGATCAGGACTTTAAACGTTGATCAGCTTTTGATTTACTAGAAGATTTGCACTGAACACCTACTGACTGATTAGATGATACAACACCACAACTGCAGAACAGTTACGTAGATTTATATAGTCAGCCCTATCGTAAAAATTCACTAATCTCTGACTTAACATTAACTGAGTGCCTTTACCCGATAACTACTTATCAACCTCAGCCCCTACTTGTTTTTGCCCAGTTGACGCCTAGCGATAATCATTTAAGTAACTTAGTGAATTCGTTAGTTATGGCGCTAAAATCACGGACCTTTTATTCGTGAAAACAGCACCAACTGCATTGATCAAGTGTTGATTTTAGTTTAAACTTTGGATTAGATACTCATAATTTAGTACTTTCAGCGAAAGATTTACTGTTTAACTTTTCGGCTGAAAGTTTACCCTCAACCTTCCTCACCTCTCGTAAAACAGTAGTGATGGATTCCTTTGACTGGTTACTGTTATGAAGAAACTTAAATACATACCATGGGGCTTTCTGAAAGGTTTTTAAGCCTTTATTGGATGAGCAACGCGGAACATTCAACAGTATTAATTTCTCAAACACAGCTATTAAATTACCGGTTATTGGTTATCCAGCCCCAGGTTTTCTAGGCCAAGCACAGAAAAGTAACTTTAACGGATTCGCTGTCCTACTACCGTTACGGACCGAACTTCACTTTAAAAAGTTTAGTAATTACTGTACGTTCGGCGAGCAACGTGCTTCTTTTTTCCCTTTCCCCTTTAACTTATCTTTTGAAAGCGATAGTATTAGGTATTCTTGATTTGATTGGTATGCGGTACGAAACTCGGTTATAGCAAAGGCGTTAGATACTTCCGTATTTAATTTACACGCTTCTCGTGATTACTCATACACGTTCAACTCGACAACCTCTGCACTTAAACTGGTTAATCAGTATGAGAACTATTTTTTTAAGTACTCCCACGCACGGAAATTTTACCTACCGTCATATCTCTATACACCCTTTTTTCACCGACTAAAGCAAAACTCAGCTATAGCTGGAAATCTACTAGCGAACCAAAGCCTTAACTCCTACTTAAGTCTAATTAACGCCTTAGTTGCACTAAACAACAAAATAACCAGTACCGATTTTAGTTTTAACTGGGCAGGTGCATTAACCCAGACACGACCTTATTTAGAAACTTATGATCTAACAACTAACCAAGTAAGCCCACTTACCTCATTAACCGATATAGAATCCCGTAAAAATTACCTAGTAAATATAATAAAAGGCGCGGGAGAACGTAATACCAATCCCAACATAAGCCTAAAGTACCTATTACAAGACTGAGTTCATGGTAAACAGCTTAATTGCCGTAAACTAAACTTCCATAAACCGATAGATTACGTATCTACTGCACCAGTACCCCTCGTCTCGCAATACCAACCCCTACGTAAGGGAATAGTTAATATGATTAGAATACAGGCTGATAAGGCAATTGCTATGCCTACAGATACGAGATTACAAATATTGGCAGTATCGAAGGATATCATACACTCATGAGCTATACCGGCAGCGGGTATTAAAATTGATTGTATTCCCGGATACTCGTCACATAGGGTTGCTATCTTTACCTTATCGGGTATTTACTGAGGGCAGTGTATGGAGATCTGTGGACGGTTCCATCACTGAATGCCTATAGTGGTTTATTTTTTACGTCGAGATTTATTTTGTTTATGGTGTATCCATTTTATATTTAAAAATAACCAAACTAACTCAACACTACAATCGCTTACGCACCAAACAACTGACTCAACTATCGCTGTTACAGTACCCAACGCTGCAAATGTCTGAGCTTATGTTAAATAATGTGTTTTTTTATAAAAACTAAAGTAGTAGTTACTTTTTTTATGATTTTAGTTCTAAACGGTAATGTTTTTTAGTAAGTTATTTTATGACTGAATTGTTTATAGACTTGGTTTTTTTAGCATACAAAAAAAGTGAAAAGTAACGTGAGTGAACGGTGAAAAGATTTTTAAAAGATTTTGAAATTCAGTGTTTTTATTACTTAAAGCGAACGCGTTAAGGTACCTTTTGTATAATGGACTGACAAGTTAATACATCATGTGTGAATTTTATCTTAATTAATTTATGTAATATGTTGTATTAGACTCGAAGCTAGCCGATCTAATAATGAACAGGTGTTAGACCGAACCCGTGGATGTTGCAAAATCCTGGGATGATTTATTATTAGGGGTGAAAGGCCAATCAAGGTTAGTGATAGCTAGTTCTCCGTGAAATGTATTTAAGTACTACCTTTATTAGATGGGGTGGGGTATGGCTATTTTGTAATTCATAAATTACGAAAAAAACCTAATACACCCCTTAAATAATAAGGAGCCAGACTTTGCGTGTTAAGGCGCGAAGTCAAGAGGGAAACAGCCCAGACCCGAAATTAAGGTTGTTAAGTTAGGTTAAATTAAATGAGGGGGACTGTGCGGTTAACCTAAAAAGTAAACTTGAAAGTAGTTATCTATTTAAGAGAGTGTAACAACTCATTGGGTTATATAAGTAATGATAATTTTCTGCCCTGCACTACCCTCAAATAATGTTTGCAATTATACCTAATACCGAAATACGGGGCTTGACGGTAACGGAGTGACGAATAATTATTTGAAGATTACTTGAAAAAATAATTGGATATATTTCGTTTAATAATGTCAGTACGAGTAGTGTAAAGTACTTCGTGCGAATCGGTACGGCCGAAAAATTTAAAGTTTCGCTGCAAGGGATATCCACAGCGTAAAAATCAGTCCTTTTTATTTAGAATAATTTTAAAATATATAGGTTAACTATTTAAAGATTAGTGGTAAGTGTTGTTTAAAGTTTTACGTCGTTTAACAAAACAGTACTACCACTAACAAGAAATAATTAAATCACCTTGTACTGTATTAAAACCAACACAGGTAATTAGATAGAGTATATTAAGGCTTTGAGTGAAAGTGGCTGAAGGAACTCGGCAAATTGGTCTTGTAACTTCGGGATAAGGGACTCTTAGTTTTTTTTACTAAGAATCATAAAATTGGGGGTGGCGACTGTTTACTAAAAACACAGGACTCTGCTAAACGTAATGTGTTGATTAGAGTCTGACACCTGCCCAGTGCTGTAAGGTGAAATGTAGTCTAAGACTCTATAAACCCCAGTAAACGGCGGCTGTATTCCTGACGGTCCTAAGGTAGCGAAATTCATTGGCGATTAATTGTCGTCCTGCATGAATGGTGTAACGACTGCCCCACTGTCTCCAGCCACTGCTCGACGAAACTAAACTATAGGTGAAAATGCCTATTTTTTTTAACGGGACGGAAAGACCCTATGCACCTTTACTAGAACCATGCTTGTGGTAACTTTATATAGACTTACGACCTCCGAATCTATATAAACTTAACCTCTGCTGTAAAAAGTTAATAAGTTTTTTAAGTATGGATGCTAGTTTAACTGGGGTGGTTGTCTTCTAAATAGTATCGAAGACGAGTATAAGGTTTATTATTAACTTAATAGTAAATAAAAAAACCAAAATCCTTCACAGATAAGTTAAGGATTAGCGCTTAAGCTTATTATAGTGATCCGTTATGAGGCAATAATAGCTGATAACGATAAACAGATAAAAGGTACGCTAGGGATAACAGGCTAATAGTTTCTTAGAGTTCATATCGACGAGACTGTTTGGCACCTCGATGTCGGCTCATCACATCCTGGTTGTGAATAATCTTCCAAGGGTTGGTCTGTTCTACCATTAAAGTGGTACGTGAGCTGGGTTTAGAACGTCGTGAGACAGTTTGGTCCCTACCTGTTAAATTAAGTAAAAGTGATAGACTCTTACTCCAGTACGAGAGGACCGAGAAGGACTGGCCTATGGTTAGTAATTGTTTTTCGAATAAGCATGTTATTTAGCTAAGCCAGGACCCGATAATTTTATTTTAAGTAAAGAAACGGCGCTGTCGACTTTTAATAAAATATAGAGTAGATAACTCTCAATACGTAGATTTTTTAGTAGCGATACGAATTACCCCTACGTAGTATTTTATTTTAACTCATACTTAAGATAACGTAGCTTAACCGGTAAAGCTTAAATTTCATACATTTAAAGATGTAGGTTCAAATCCTATCGTTGTCATTGTTAACTAATCATATCTTTACCACCTATACTAAAAAACCACTACGTCGAACAAACACTACACACTTGCAAGTATATTTTTCAGCAGACTATACTCTTTACTTTTTGGTGAAAGAGGTTTTCTATACTAAACTAAAGTACTCACGAGTACCGCAATTTGATACATCGGCTGGAGCTGCAGCATCGTTTCTATCTGGCTTGTTTGGGTTTATGGTTTGTGAAAAATTTGGTTTTGAGCTTATCGATTCGGGCGATTTCTTATTTGCTATTCTTTACTTAGTTTTAGTTGTTTTTTTAGCGTCTTTGATTATCGGAATTGTAGGTGCTACTAATAACTGAGGATCGGATTGGATTAACTTTATTAACTCTTTTCGGCGATTTTAATTTTGATGTGTTTATTTGGTGGAAGGTCGCCAAGTACGTAAGACTCGTTGAAGTTACTTACCTGACTTTAAAGGCTTTGATGTTATTTCTAACTGAACATGAGACTTGGTCTCTTTTTCGGGGAAATATCTAGCCTTTCTTAATTTTTATGTAAATCGGTTACTTTTACCATTTTCGTCCGTTACTTCTATTTTTGGTTTTGTTTTGCTATTAGCAATTTTACTACAACTACTTTCTGGTTTTTTTTTGGCTTGGTACTATATCCCTGAACCCGGCTTGGTTATCGAACTACGAGAAGAAATGTTTGAAGAAACCCGTTTTGGTTTGGAAGTTTTTTCGATGCACGTTAGGGGGGTTGATGTTATTTTTGTTTTCTCTTACCTACACCTACTTAAAAAAATACACTTAAAAAATTATGTGTCAGCTGATGGCGATGGGTGAATCTTGGGTGGTTATGCATTTTTCTGATTTCATTACGTAGTTGGTTTGGGTATTTGTCTTAGTGCCTCACACCTTAGTGACTTAACTTTAACCATAGGTGCTAATATTTTTTGATCCTTAGTTAATAATGTACATAAGACTTATTACTTTATTTTTACAAATAAACATCTGAACGTAGATGAGATGATGAGATTAATGGTACTCCATTATTTTACACCTTGATATTATCTTTACTTAGTTAAGTTACATATTATGTTTTGTCATGAGGGTTGAGACTCCGATAGCGATAAAAATACATACGAAGATAAATCAAATACATGAATTTCGTGGTTCTACGACGGTATGATAAAAGAAATTCAGGATTCCTGACACCTTTTAATTTGGGCCTATGCTTATTTTTTTTTCCACCACTTTGATATCAATTCTACGGCGTTTTTTTTTTTTGAGCGTTGAAACATTGCAGAGTTGGACGAAATCCGTTATTATGGTGTTGCGCCTCATTGATACTTTCGCCCTCTTATGGGTATTTTAGTTATTGCACCTACGCATTTTGAGGGATTGATGTGAATGGCTTTATTTTTTGTACTAATTTCCTTTACTCCGGTTTTCTATAACTTTTATAACTCATCATTTAAGGATATCCCCTCAACCCCTATGCACGATTCCCTTATTCAGAGTTTTTTTTTTGCACTATTTCTTTTTGCACTATTTACTACTGCTAGTATTCTACCGTGTGGACGCTATTACTACGATCCGGAGGGCGGTTATGTAGGTAATACATGACTAAAATTTGCTTATCAGTACTTATTTTGGTATTTAGGCTGAATTATATTCCATTTAGACTTTTTTGAATCTCTAACCCGAACGTACTCGAATAGATTTTTTTATCACGTTAAGCCTTATTTTAACTAAGGTAGTGTGTTTACTTGGATTTTTTTTATTTCCTTTATTTATGCTCGTGTTCGTGGGAACCTTCTTTACTAATTATATTGGAAGGTACGACCCACTGAACTATAAATCTTTTTGTGTTTGTTTGTTTTTACCCGCTCATACGTCGGGTATTTATTTATTTGGTTATTTAGTTTTTTTCTTTAATTGAACTACCCCGTTTAATGATCTTCAATTGCTAAGTTTTTTTAATACAGCTCCGACATGATATTTATTTATTATCTGCTACTTGATTATTTTTTATTTTACGTACTTAGGTTTATTAACCTTTTCGTTAATTTTTATTTTATTTTTCTTTGCTCAATTTTTTTTTATTAATTCTGGGTTCTGTAATGAATGAATCTTGTTCTGTCCCAGTACTAACCCTCTACTTACTAACTCTCTAAATTACGTACACCCGCCCATAGTAAATAGTCTATATGTCGTTGCTTTTTTATTCTTACTTTTATCGTTTCGGTATATTTTTCTTGTACCTACTTTAAGGATACAACTATTAATTTTATTATGTTTCTTACGGCAACTGCCTCAACTTTTAACCTACCTAACCGTTGCTTTGTTTTTTGGGCTATTTTGGGCTATGCAGTTAGATACATGAGGTGGGTGGTGAGTTTGAGATCCATCCGAAACTCTTTTATTACAGTTCCTGGGAATATTAATTCTCGTACTCCATAAACGATCCTCCTATTTTTTATTCTCTTGGGTTAATTTGATATATTGGTTTTGTTTTTATTACGTAACTTCTTGGGGCTATGTTTTTATTTACCAAGTACCTACCTTACATACATTTATTACAGCTTATTCTTTTTTCCTCCCTAACTATGTATTTTATTTAATTCTTTTAGTGCATTTTTTTTCCCTACGTAGTTGATTTTTCCCCTACGTTAAGCAACAACCGCGTTTAGTTTCTTTTTCAAAATACTTCTTTACTTTAGTATTTATTTTTCTTAGCTTGATATACTCTAACTGATCATTTTTTTCCTTACTGTTGTTTTACTTTTTAACTATATTTACTTATTTGTATAGTTTTAGGCGAGTTGCTTGATTCTACCTACCTCATTTACTTGTTAGCTACTTCCTGGTTTACTGTTTATTTGTTGCAAACTCACCCTTATTTCCGAAAATATTACTAATAAAAAACTATTGAGTACTTAAATTTTGTTGTTTAGTTAGTTTTGTTTCGCTATTGGATCTTACTGTACCTAATCTACAACCTGTAATCATGGACCAGTCCATAAGTACAGCATTTATTAATATTGAGGGGCGCTTAGTCAAGGCTCTTATAAACTATCGTTTTTGGGCATAGGTGTTTTTTTGCGATTTCGTTATTTGTTTATGTGACTAAAGTTTACCACAATAACACCTTCGTTTTATTTCCGTAACCGTTTATTTATCGAAAAGGGATTCCGCACTAACAACATGTATACCTTTACAGGTAATACCCAAAAAAGCTTTACTTGGCTCCGAAACAGTTCCTCTAACCTTTCTCTTTACTGGTTTAAGCGTCGTGGTTTAAAATGATTTTTGTTTGTTTTGTTGTTGGTAGCCTTAGCGTTTATTTATTTAGACTTTTTTCATTTTTCGTCGCTTTACTCGACACAGTTATTTCGTTCCTTATTTTATATTGTTTGGCGTTCATTCGATGGTTTTTTTTTTCTTACGACACAGTTTTTGGTTTTTGCTTTAGCTCTTTTTTCCTGAGTTTGGAATTTTTTTCTCAATACGTACCTAGTTCGCTACTTAACTACTACCCAAAAACCTACTATCGTAAGAACTAAAGCTCCGACTTATGTACTGACTACACAGTTACTTCCAAAAACAGAGGAGAGGTTACTAACCTCCTCACCGTTAACTCATTTATTTGAGACGTCTACTGGTTGCAATTCCACAAACTATTGAGATTTTACAGACACTACAAGACGTTTATACTCTTTTTCGTTTTTTCTGCAACCTGAAACCAGTACAAAACTACCTTGCCCCGCTAAATTAAGTCTTTACACCTCCAGCTCATCTAAAATAACAAAACCATTTACTTTAGGTAGGCTTATACCCACTAATACTAAGAGTATAAAAAATACACTTCTAGGTACAAATAACTATAAAAACTACCCATCACTCTTTACAGGAACACCTACCCCATTAACTTTTGATTTACTATATATAACTAAAAAAACTTCTACCCGCACCTTACGGTGGTTAAGTAATTACTCACCAGTATCCGTAAAAGATATAAACTATATCAGAAACTTACCAGTTTTACTCAATACGTCTCCGTTACCTACGCATAAACAACCACTAACTTCCCAACAAACAAACTTAAATAACCTTTTAACTCCCTATCAAGCTCTGGAGTGACTGTCTTATCGATCTAATTTTTTCTCTCAACTAATAGCTGCACAGACTCTACCTCAGCATAAGATGCGCTTCAACTCCTTACTTGATAGTAGAAAAGAAACCCCGTTAATAACTACTAATACTATAAACTTAACTGATCCTAGAACCTTTAACTACTGAAACGTGATAAACTTAGCCCTAAACCCACTAAACATAAACAGTATATTGATGGAGCTATATCTCAATAACTCATTAACTCAATCTACGAAAAAAACCAAAGAAGCAAATAAAAAAATTCACCAAATTCGCCGTTGATTTTAAGCCCATAAGGTGTGTAGTTATTGCTTATTTTTTATCAGAACGAATGAATACGTTTTATCGTTAATGGTCGTACATTACGACAATTTATCTTACTTCGGTGGGTTATGTTTTTCGGATTTGTTTGTGAGTTGTGTAGTGTCTGACGGCGACTTATCAATATTATGTGTACCTGACTTCCCGCTTTAGGTTTTTATTTCTTTCTTAGAGTAGTTACTCTTAAACCACTAAACCCATTACCCCTTAGTGAACTACTCATGCCACTCCCCTCACTTAAGCCAGTACCCGAAAGGCGTATATTTAACTGAACTCGACGCTACTTAGTCTTCCTTACTTGATTTCTTTATTTCATTTATTTACTACCCCTTAACCAAAACTCGCGTATAGTGACCTTTCCCCACAATTCGGTTCTGCGGACTACTGTATGGATGTTTCTGTGACTTTAGCTTGTTTATTTAGTGTATTTATGTTTTTTTTTGTAGCAACTTTCTTTCTGTTAATACTTAATTGCCTAGGTTTGTATTTTTATCGTCAGTGGTGGGGCCCGTTAGGTTCATTTTTTTTCTCAACCACTATGCTTACTTCAGTAGTTATCTCCTTAATCTTTGTTTTTTTCCATCAACTTACTAACGGTACTGTTTGATTTATTGATTTTGGACGTATTTTTTTTTTATTTGATCTTTTTGACGTTAATTTAGTTTTTTGCGTTGATAGCTTATCTGTTGTTACTTCAGCTCTAGTGTTATGTTTAACTTTATGTGCTCAATACTTCGGAGTTGAGTATATGTACCGGGAAGCTTTTATACTTCGGTTGGTTTACTTACTGAATTTTTTTGCCACTAGCGTTGTTTTTTTATTCTTCGTTTATGATTTTTTCCTTGTACTTATTGTTTGGGAACTGATTGGTCTCTTTTCGCTACTCTTGGTTAATTTTTACTCTCTTCGCCTTTACACTATTAAGGCAGCATTTAAAACTTTTATTTTTTCGCGATTTAGTGATTTCTTTATTTTTATTGTTTTCTTCTTCTTCGTACTCGTTTGGCAGTCATCCGATTTGGGTTTACTCTTTACGCAGATTCCTTTTTTTTTATTTTATAATATTTATATAGGTCCGTTTGGTGTTAATGTTCTTAACTTTTTGGGTTTACTCTTAGCACTGTCAGGTGCGGTAAAGGCAGCTCAGTTTTTATTCCATGTCTGACTTCCCGATGCTATGGAGGCACCGACACCAGCATCAGCCTTAATTCACTCCTCAACATTAGTTATAATGGGTATTTACCTAATTATTAGGTTTAATGTTATTTATGAGTTTTCATACTTAGGTAACTTAATGTTAGCAGTCTTGGGTAGCTTTACTGTAGCAGTAGGTGCTATTTCGGCGACTTTCCAAAATGACATTAAAAAACTCGTAGCGTACTCAACGGTAAGCCAAATGGGTTATTTATTTTGTGGTTGTGGTTTTTTGGCCTACAAGGAAGTTTTGTTTTATTTGACGATACACGCTATGAACAAGGCGTTCTTATTTATTTTAGTTGGTTATATTGTTCATTTTTTTACAGGTAATACGGATTTACGTTTTATGGGAAGGTTTTATAATTGTGGGATTGATTTGACTTTTATGCTTTTTGTTGTTAGTTTGAACTTAACGGGGCTTCCCTTGACTGCTGGTTTTTTTGCAAAAGAATTTTTGGTCTTCCAAACGCTCCACTCTGATTACTTTTCACTACTGGTACGTACTTTATGGTTTTTTAGTTTCATCTTAACTCCCTTTTATATGATGTTCTTAAACCTGTGAGTTGTTTTTAAATCTAACCAAAAAACAGTCTCGTACGCAAATCCAAAAAAAAAACTTAATAATTTTAAACTACACAACTTAACAACCAACCTTGCTTCCGAAGCTGTAGCTAAGACAACTACTTGTTTTTTTATTTTATTTTTATTTACCATCTCGTTGTTTGGTGAGTTTTTAGCAACTTACTTATTTACTCCTCTAACGTCCTTTAATAACTTACTTGGTTATAGCTGATCAACCAACCTCTTTAATGAGCTTAGCTCAGTTAACAACTTTAGCACTGGTTTAGCTAACGCCCTAAGCTTCCTTATTCTCTTAAGCCTGAGCACAGCTCTACGCTATTTAGTTAAGTTAACTAAATAGCGTAGAGCTGTGCTCAGGCT